ATGGAAAGAAAAAAAAAGTAAAAGATATTATAAAGCAAAATCAAAATAAAATTAAAGGGTTACTTTTTGTTCTAAAATCTAAAAAAAAATGGATTCGATACAAATAAATAAAAAATAAATAAATAAACTAAAAGAAGTGATCAACATAGAAATGATTTTCCAATTTTAGTCCGTAGCGATTTCCATAGTGATTTGATTCAAAGAAAGTTTCTTTGACTGAAGTTATACAACACAGTTCTTCTAATATATTATTAATTATTATTTTAATATTTCTTTAATATTTCAATTTAGTTTGTTCTTTTATTTCTCAAGAGTTGTCCAATTAATCTTTTGATTCGGAGATAGGATAGGTAGATTTTTAGATGATCAGTTGATTTCTTTTTCTACTTTAATATTGCTCTTTTTTTTTTTGAGTGCTGTCTATAATCTATAATGATAATAATTGATAAATGATTAATAAATAAAAAGCTTTCGATTGGTATTTTTGCTTATCTTCGTATCTTTCAAAAATTGAATTTAGGAAAGTATTTTACAAATATATGGATAAAAAAAATAGTTTATTTAGCTCCTTCATGCCCACTCTAACTAGTTATTTTGGTTTTCTATTAGTAGCTTTAACTATAACTTTAGTTATATTTATTAGTCTGAACAAGATACGACTTATTTGAAATTAATTCAATGAGCAATTCATAAAAAAAAAAATAGAATTTTTTTTTTTGCAGTATTCCATTTTCTAGTTCCTTACCGTGTCAATTTCCAATTCTTGGTTATTGAGATTTATGGGCAATATGGATTAATATTTAAAGATAGATATTACCTCCTTTTTTCTCTTTTCAAACAAATTGAAATGATTGAAGTTTTTCTATTTGGAATCGTCTTAGGTCTAATTCCTATTACTTTGGCTGGATTATTCGTAACTGCTTATTTACAATATAGACGTGGTGACCAGTTGGATCTGTGATTAATTAATACCCTTTTTTTTGACCTCCTCCGTTTTTTAATCCACAGGAGGTCAAATTAAGATTGCTGTTCAAGCTTTTCCCTAAAATTTTTGACTTAACAAAACAAGAATGGGCTCACGCTCTGTAGGATTTGAACCTACGACATTGGGTTTTGGAGACCCATGTTCTACCAAACTGAACTAAGAGCGCTTTTTTATTACTTTTTTATTAAAAATTTATTACAAAAAAGAAAGCTGTAAGTAAAAAGATTCTTTTTTTTTTTTTTACTCCACTACATCTTGAATGCCTATACTATCTCATATAGAAACTATATTCTATATTATTATATAGAAATATATATAAATATATATATAAATAATAATATGATATAAAGCATATCATATTAATTTATGATTAGGTATGTCCAATTTTAATTGATCTCAATTGATCCCTTGTTATTGTATTGCTCAGAGGCGAAGTAATAAGTAGGGATGACAGGATTTGAACCCGTGACATTTTGTACCCAAAACAAACGCGCTACCAAGCTGCGCTACATCCCTTTCAATTGGTCTACAATGTCATTGTAGAGAATCCCTGTCTTGTTTTCCACATATTTATTTCATTTCACTTTCTCCATATTTTCTCCATTGAGATACATAACTTATCTTTTCATTTCTTCTTTTTTTTTGTCTCATATCATATAACATATAATACATATAATAATAAACTTATATACATATGAAAAAAAATACGAAATCCGCCGTAAATTTCGTGAATGCCCGGACGGAAAGAGACGTATTTTGAAAGAAGAGGAAAATCTTATCTATCAAATTATTGTACATTTCTCAATTTGAATTAAGAATTCCGCGTACAAAACAAATGCGAGTGTCCTTTAATTTAACTATATATATACATCTGATCATATATGTATTGCCGTTATGTATTACAATAAAGAATACAGAAGGAGAATTTTTTATGCGAGATCTAAAAACATATCTATCCGTAGCACCAGTAATAAGTACTCTATGGTTCGGGTCTTTAGCAGGTCTATTGATAGAGATCAATCGTTTTTTTCCGGATGCTTTGACATTCCCTTTTTTTTCATTCTAGTTATTAACACGGGGGGGGGGGTGAAGAAAATTAGAGACACAATTAAATATCTCTGGCTACTACCCCCTTTTTTCTAATTCGAATAAGTTAGAAAAGAGAAAGAATAAAAGTGGATTCAACCTCAGCCAAACACGGAACTGGGTTCAAGCTTCACGTAAATTAAAAAGTAAATTTACTTTAATTAAATCTTTAATTAAATTAAGAGAACAGAAGTGGAAATGCGGTTAGGGCAACAGTATCATACAAGAAGTTGAAATAAAATAAAAAGACTGTACTTCTATTCTTTCTAATGTAAATAGAATTTTTAATCATTGTATTACTTATTTTTACTTTTACTATATTGGTTGCAACAAAATCTTTCATAATTTGATTTCAAGTTAGTAACTTGTATTTTTTCCTTCTTTTCTTCTTCGTTTCGGATAGGAAAATAGAAGAGTTGAGTGAATAAAAACCAAAAGGAGGTTCATGGCCAATGGTAAAGACGTCCGAATAAGGGTTATTTTAGAATGTACTAGTTGTGTTCGAAAGAGTGTTAATAAGAAATCAATAGGCATTTCTAGATATATTACTCAAAAGAATCGACACAATAAGCCTAGTCGATTGGAGTTGAGAAAATTCTGTCCCTATTGTTACAAACATACAATTCACGGGGAGATAAAGAAATAGATGGAATCGATCAACTGCGTGTGACTTTTACAAGGAAGATGAAAAATGACATATTGACATATCATATATTAGCATATCATATGTTAATATATATATTTAAATAGAAATAAGCAAAATCCTATTTCTTAATTCGAAATCATTAGCATTTTTGATCCGATCAAAGGAAATAGGATTCGCGAAAAAAAGGAATAAAATAAACAAGCCATGGATAAATCCAAGCGACTTTTTCTTAAGCCCAAGCGATCTCTTCGTAGGCGTCTGCCCCCGATTGGATCGGGGGATCGAATTGATTATAGAAACATGAGTTTAATTAGTCGATTTATTAGTGAACAAGGAAAAATATTATCTAGACGGGTGAATAGATTGACTTTAAAACAACAACGATTAATTACTATTGCTATAAAACAAGCTCGTATTTTATCTTCATTACCCTTTCTTAATAATGAAAGACAATTTGAAAAAAACGAGTTGGTCGCTAGAACTACGGGTCTTAGAACCAGAAAAAAATAGGCTTACTCTTCAATTGAATCAAAATTTCAATCCGAACTCAAACGTCGGTTGATTTTTTGTTCGATAAAAATCCAGGAATCCGGATTTAATTGTCGTGTCGTAAAAAAAAAGAATTGGGGATAAAGTAAAAAAATAAATATTTTTTTATTGAATTATTGATAAATATTTTTTTATTGAATGTTTTTGTTCAGTTTGACTACTTGATCATATTATGTATTATGATCATATTTTATTATACTTATTTCTATTCTACCTTCCCGGAATTCATTTTCCAAGCAATTCCATGTCAAAGTCAAACATTCCGAAGGATTCTTTCCAATCTCCTTATTTTATCATGTCATTGGAAATCAGATAAAGGCAATTCCTATTTAATATAGCTAGTTGTGCAAGTATTTTACGATTAAGAAGCAACTGTCTCTTGTACAGATTGTTTATTAATCTACTATAACTACAGGATACCTCATTCTCGCGAATTGCTGCATTTATACGAGTCACCCATAAACACCGAAAATTTCTTTTGTGCCTATTTCTATCCCGATAGGCCGAAAACAAAGCTTTTATTTTTTGTTGAATAATAGTTCGAGTAAGTCTTGAATGAGCCCCACGAAAGCTTGATGTGAATAAACGAATTTTTGTTCTACGTCTCCGAGCTACATATCCTCGTCTAATTCTGGTCATTGAATAAACGAAACTTTGGTAAATAACTAATTGATTTCCTTTCTTTCAGTTATTCTTTTTCCCTTTTCTAGACTAACAAAACGGATTATTCCAATGTATAAAATAATAATTCCAACGGCTTTTGCTACTCTAACCTTCCCAACCACTATTTTTTCTTTTTTTTATAAGCATTTCGCCTTGAAATAAGAAATTTTATTGGTACTGGGTATCAAACAAAAATATAGTAAATAAAAATAAGTAGTAAATAGAAATGGATAAATAAATAGTGGGTTCCATCGTTTCTATGGTTATTTCTTAAACGGCGAGGTCCTCTCTATACACCGGAGCCCCTTACTTGATCGAATCAATGCTATTGTTAACTTGTACAGTTTACACTTTTGGGCTCTACCCATGAATTCCCCAGTAGTAGGTCTTTCACAACGAGATCCGCTTTTACAGTAACGGTATTTAATTATGTGGATTAGCTGATTAGCTGACCTTGTTAGTCCGTTCTTGCAAGAGTAGAGGCATCCATTTTCGGTTTTTTAATTTTAATAAGATTTGCCCTGCTTAACAGATAATCATTTGCTACCAATAGGGAATTCTTTCGCATTTTTAATTGAAAATTGAGGTAATTGAATTTGCACCAATAGAAACCATAAATTTGATACACAATAGAAGCATATTCTAGATCTTTTTTTTTTCGTTTAAGAGAGTGAAGGAGAGTCTTCCATTCTATCCTATTCATCGGTACTGATCACGGATAGTGGAAAAATTTTTTCTTTTGTCCCAACCCACAATCTGAAATCTTAACGAGTCGCACATACACCCTAGTACATGTCCCTCGGCGCTGAGGGCATCCCCCGAGAGCGGGGGATTTGGTGACATTTCTGATTGGCTGTCTTGTGTTTCTAATAAGTTGTTTAATAGTTGGCATGTTGAATCGTATGCATAATGGGCTGGTTTAGATCGATCCTAACCGGATGATTATGAATTTTTTCTATATTCCTATTCTATTTTAATATTTTATTAAAATTAATAAAATTCAAATTAATAGAATATAGAATATGAAACCTCGGTAAGAAACTAAAATGGTAAGAAACTAAAATCTCAAATCGTGATTTGTGTGAAATTCCTGCTATTTTTTATGCAACTGCTACAAGATCAACAATTCCATGAACTTGGGCTTCTGCTGCTGACATAAAAACATCCCTTTCCATGTCTTCAGATACAACCCATAAGGGTTTGCCTGTTCTTTGTGCATAAACCCTTGTGAGGATTTCGCGCAGTTTCAGTAGTTCTTCCGCTTCCAGGACAAATTCTCCTATTTGTGCTTCATAAAAAGCAGCTATAGGTTGATGGATCATTACCCTGATGATATAAGATAATAATAGAATTGAACAACCGTACAGGCATTGCTTGCGCATTGCATACGGCTCTACAAGAGAATTCACTTTTACCGAAGAAAAATAGAGAGTCTACAAAGCCTCGGTCGGTAAATGATACAATGACCACCCTTTCCTTGGGAGGAATTAATAAAAACAAAATACTATGGTGGCTCCGTTGCTTTATTTCATCGGTGATTTAGCAATCCCAAAGTTTCTTTTTTTTTATTTGAAAAAAAAAATGAAAAAAAGAATATAATCTTTTTTTTGTCCTCTTTCATAATTTATAATAATATAAATAGCATTTAAGAACCTTCTGGTGTGAAAACAAAAAAAAAAGTTTGTGACACTGAAATAGGCTCCCGATAAATAAGATAAAATCGGAACTGCCCTTAATATCTCATACTACTCTTTCAATACATAATCTAATGTTAAAACGAAATAAAAAAAATTTCTTATATTGAATTCGAAATGCCATGCTATTATTACTTAATATTCATATTTCATATGGCGAAGGCATAGCTTTCTTTTTTTCTTTGAAATAAAATAAAAAATAAAAACTCATTGGCGCCAAGCGTGAGGGAATGCTAGACGTTTGGTAATTTTTCCTCCGACCAGAATAAAAGATCCCATTGAAGCGGCTAATCCCATGCATACTGTTTGTACATCTGGTCGCACAAATTGCATAGTATCATAAATAGCTATTCCGGGTATTACCCATCCGCCAGGAGAGTTGATAAACAAATACAAATCTTTGATCTCACTTTCTGTACTGAGATATACCATAAGACCGATAAGTTGATTCGAGATCTCACTATCAATATCTTGACCTAAAAAAAGTAATCTTTCTCGATAAAGTCGGTTGATTAGGATCAAATTCTATCCCTTAGGAACCGTACATGCACCTTTTAATGCATACGGTTCATCAAAAATTGCGAAAAAAAGAATCAATATGTAGATCCCATTTAACGAATAACGAAGGGGTTTTTCCTCCATTTTTCAAGAAAGTTTCAAGAAAAATGGTTTTTTTACCCGTTTACCTATTTACCTATAAAGAATATAAATAAAATAATAAAAAAAAATTCATTAAACTTATCAAACTAACTTCTCATTGATGTATTCTTTCATCGGGATCCAATTCAAATCACGATAACATTCTCTTGTTCCTGAGTGGGCTTCTTTAATTCTTTTAGGTTTGTGCTCTACTCCGAGTAAAGATCTGCCCGATTTGGATTTGCACATATAGGGCAAATGCCCCCAATACCATTTCTTTTTGCTACAACTTCCTTTTTTTCAATTCATTTCACGTCTTCCACAAAATATTTGACGTATTTATCAAATTATTCGATTGATTATGATTTGTAGTTTGAAATTACTCCGATTTCTAATTTCTAATTTATAAAATATATAAATAGAATATGATACAAATAGTAATCATGGATATAGTACTAATGGGGTTTTTCTAAGCGGAGCCTGGATACTTCATTTTATTGTTCCAAACAAGCTAACCATAAATTATTCTAATTGATAATATTAATCTGAATACCTCCAAAGCATAGATCTAATTGAACTTTATTGCCACTTCACGCTCTAATTTTTGGATGATTTAATCAATCCTTCTTTGGTGAAATAGAGGATATCTCGATCGGGGTAGAGAACGGGGAAATCCCATAATGACCCAATGTCTCTGACAAGTCGCACTATACGTCAATCCAATTTGAACTATCCTCTCCGGGATTTCGAAAAGGGACTTTTGGAACACCAATAGGCATTAAATGAAATAAAAAAAAATGAAGTACTCTATTTCACTTTGATGTGAAAGCGTAACAATGAATTTATTGTCTTTATAATATTATATGAATTTATTGTTTTAATAATATTATATTGGATATTGGCTTTTATTTTATTCTTTTTTCTATTTTCTTTATTTTTTTGTTTTATTTTATTTGTTATTTGCGCGGATTCGATAAGTTCATAACATAAAAAAAAAAGAAGACAAAATGAATAAAGTAAAATTCTTACGAATAGGCTCTTTGAATGATGAACAAATCCGTATGCATTCGCTCATCTAAAATGGAGTCAACCTCCCATTGCGTATTGGTACTTATCTGGTATAGAATAGATCTGCTTCTCTTTGTTCCTACAAACAGAATTGTGACATTCTGACTAAAATACTAAAAAAAAATGGAATCCTTTCTCCGAGATAATCCACTGAAAAAAGGGAGGTCCAGAACATAGTTTTTTCCAGTGCAATAAAGTTACATAGTGTCTATCTTTCGTTGATTAAGGGGGTATTCCATGGGTTTGCCTTGGTATCGTGTTCATACCGTCGTATTGAATGATCCCGGTCGTTTGCTGGCTGTCCATATAATGCATACAGCTTTGGTTGCTGGTTGGGCCGGCTCGATGGCTCTCTATGAATTAGCAGTTTTTGATCCTTCTGACCCTGTTCTCGATCCAATGTGGAGACAAGGTATGTTCGTTATACCCTTCATGACTCGTTTAGGAATAACCAATTCATGGGGTGGTTGGAGTATTACAGGAGGAACTATAACGAATCCGGGTATTTGGAGTTATGAAGGTGTGGCTGGAGCGCATATTGTGTTTTCTGGCTTGTGCTTCTTGGCAGCTATCTGGCATTGGGTGTATTGGGATCTAGAAATATTTTGTGATGAACGTACAGGAAAACCTTCTTTAGATTTGCCCAAGATCTTTGGAATTCATTTATTTCTCTCAGGAGTGGCTTGTTTTGGGTTTGGTGCTTTTCATGTAACAGGATTGTATGGTCCTGGAATATGGGTGTCTGATCCTTATGGGCTAACCGGAAAAGTACAATCTGTAAATCCAGCATGGGGTGTGGAAGGTTTTGATCCTTTTGTTCCGGGAGGAATAGCCTCTCATCATATTGCAGCAGGAACATTGGGCATATTAGCGGGCCTATTCCATCTTAGTGTCCGCCCGCCCCAACGTCTATACAAAGGATTACGTATGGGAAATATTGAAACCGTGCTTTCCAGTAGTATCGCTGCTGTCTTTTTTGCAGCTTTTGTTGTTGCTGGAACTATGTGGTATGGTTCAGCAACTACCCCCATTGAATTATTTGGTCCCACTCGTTATCAATGGGATCAAGGATACTTCCAGCAAGAAATATATCGAAGAGTTGATACTGGGATGGCTGAAAATCAAAGCTTATCCGAAGCTTGGTCTAAAATTCCTGAAAAATTAGCTTTTTATGATTACATCGGAAATAATCCCGCAAAGGGTGGATTGTTCAGAGCAGGCTCAATGGACAACGGGGATGGAATAGCTATTGGGTGGTTAGGACATCCTCTATTTAGAGATAAAGAAGGGCGTGAGCTTTTTGTACGTCGTATGCCTACTTTTTTTGAAACATTTCCGGTTGTTTTAGTAGATGGAGACGGAATTGTTAGAGCCGATGTTCCTTTTCGAAGGGCAGAATCGAAGTATAGTGTTGAACAAGTAGGTGTAACTGTTGAGTTCTATGGTGGTGAACTAAATGGGGTCAGTTATAGCGATCCTGCTACTGTGAAAAAATATGCTAGACGCGCACAATTGGGTGAAATTTTTGAATTAGATCGTGCTACTTTGAAATCCGATGGTGTTTTTCGTAGCAGTCCAAGGGGTTGGTTTACTTTTGGACATGCTTCGTTTGCCTTGCTCTTCTTCTTCGGACACATTTGGCATGGCTCTCGAACCTTGTTCAGAGATGTTTTTGCTGGTATTGATCCAGATTTAGACGCTCAGGTGGAATTTGGAGCATTCCAAAAACTTGGAGATCCAACTACAAAAAGACAAGTAGTTTGATACAACATTAATCTCTGATTTTTCGTCTCTATTTTCTTTTTGTAATTTGACTTTGACATAGGGTACTGGGGACATCTTGATTTGAATCCCCGCCTTTTCTTTGTCTTGACTCTTGCTCTTTTTTTATCCGGGAACGCTCTAAATAAACAGATATGGAAGCTATAATTGTAAACCACGATTGAATCTATGGAAGCATTAGTTTATACATTCCTCTTAGTATCAACTCTAGGAATAATTTTTTTCGCTATCTTTTTTCGAGAACCGCCTAAAGTTCCAACTAAAAAGGTGAAATGATTTTTCATTATCTTAATTGAAGTAATGAGCCTCCCAAGATTGGGGGGCTCATTACTTCAACTAGTCCCCGTGTTCCTCGAATGGATCTCTTAGTTGTTGAGAGGGTTGCCCAAAAGCAGTATATAAGGCATACCCCGTAAAACTTACAAGTAAACCAGATATAGAGATGGCGACTAGGGTTGCTGTTTCCATTATTATATAATAATAAAAAAATAATAATTTCCAGACCACAATGGATCTATGATAAGATCATTTATTTACAACAGAATGGTATACAAAGTCAACAGATCTCAGTTAATACAAAAAAGGATTTATGGCTACACAAAGCGTTGAGGGGAGTTCTAGATCTGGTCCAAGACGAACTATTGTAGGGGATTTATTGAAACCATTGAATTCGGAATATGGTAAAGTAGCTCCAGGGTGGGGGACTACTCCTTTGATGGGTGTCGCAATGGCTCTATTTGCGGTATTCCTATCTATTATTTTGGAGATTTATAATTCTTCCGTTTTACTAGATGGAATTTCAATGAATTAGATTTACAAGAATCACTAAATTCTAGCTTTTCAATACAAAGTGAAGCATTTTGGTCTCGTTTTTTTAGCCCATTTTAT